CGCCTCCTCATATGTTGAGCCATATTTTAACTCATGGTGGCGTTCCGCGCATTCGTGTTTCAGCCAACTTACATCAGCTTCTGTATGCCGGCCACTTTCTAAACGCTTCCAAGCGATTGCTTGCTCAAATAATGCATCAAAACGTTTTATTTCCGGTTCCTCTCCCACATAACCATCAAAATAATGTTCCGAATAAAAAACATGATCTTTTAAATTTTTAATATTTATTTGTTTAAATCCAAGATTTTGAGCAATATCATCTATATCGGTATTTGACTCTCTAATTGACTTGTATACACGTTCAGCTAATACAAAAATTAGTTCTTCGGGACTGTTAATATACTCGTTTTCGAAAATGTAGATTTCATCAGCAACTTTTATATTAATCGTTTTTCTGTGGCTTTGCTTCTCTAATTCGTTCGAAACTTGGTCAGTGTCGTATGTGTCGTAATCATACGAGTTAGAATTATGATTTCCTAACACTCCTTCAACCGTCACACTTCGTGGCCCAGCACCCTTTCCAGATTCAAAACTATTTCCAGGCTTAGGATTATTGCCGGGTATCCATCCATGGTGCGGTGGACGAATTCCTCCTCGATTAACCTGGAAACCGTCAACCAGATTAAGGTTATTCATCACAATTATCATCGCCCCAACTAATGAAACCACTGAGAACCAATATGGAATATCAAAGTCTCCGCCCCTCAGTTTTAACAATAATTCTTCTTGACTTATCGAGTTATTTAAATATTGAAGTGTAAGTTCATAAAATTCATCTATTTGATGATCGGTAAATGGATAAATTTTTTCAGGGCTATTTTTAGTAACTTGGGCAATTACTATTTTTTTTTTATTATACGAATTAATCTCTCCAATATCTCTAATTATTGATGGACAAGAACTTCCGACTATAGGCGAGAAACCCATGCCTATAGATGGCTTTAGAGGATTATTACTCAGAGTAACAAGTATTTGTGCATAAAATAAACCCCATTTTATTTTTATTATAACTGTTTTCCGCACTCGAATAGTATTCCGACAAATTTTTTCTGATAAAAATTCTTTCGGTTCCAAAAGGGTTACTGCACAGTATGGGTATTTTTCTTTCTCTAATCTTTTAGGCTCCATAAAAATTTTTAATATCTTTATCTTTTTAATTAAAAAAGGTTCGACTGTTTTTTTAAGTGACTGACATTATTATATAGAGAGTTAACTAATTAAACCGGTAATTCTTAAATATATTAATATAACTAAAATTTTTAGGACCGAATTTTTCACTAGGCCCTATACATATAGAAATTTCAATCAATTATTTAAGTTGTAATGATGTTAGCTTTTTTTAATAAATTTAAAACTGTTTCAGTAGGCTTAACTCCGTAACTTAACCATTTTGTAATTTTAGGGATATTAAAATCATACTGTTTGGTAATTGGATTATAATATCCAACTTCATCGATTGGTTTTCCATCTCGTCGAAATGTATTTTCCATTATTACTAATCTATATGATGGATAACGCTTTCTTCCTGTTCTTTTTAATCGTAATTTTAACATAGATGTAAGTATAATATATAAATTAATTTTAATAACTTATCGTCTTGAGTAATACTCAATTACAAGTAATTCATCCAATTGTAATGGAATATCATTTCTATTACAATAATCTAAAATTGTTGCGTCTAGTTTTGAGGTATCAAATTTTAAATGAGATGGAATTTCACCCACTTGATTATATTTAATATTCTTTTCCACTAAATTTTTCGAAGTACTTTTGTCTTTAATTCCAACTACATCATTTAATCTACATTGAAAACTAGGAATATTAACTACTTTGTTATTAATAGTAATATGACCATGATTTACTAATTGTCTAGCTTCTGCGATACTTTTTGCAAAACCTAACGTAAAGCAAATAGTATCTAATCGCATTTCTAATAATTGAAGTAAAATTAAGCCTGTAACCCCTTTACGACGTCTAGCTTCTTTGACATATCGATATAATTGACTTTCCGTTAATCCATAATTAAATTTTAATTTTTGTTTTTCTTCTAAACGTACGCCGTATTCAGTTAATTTTTTGCCAGTATCAGCATTAGCATTTCCATCTTTTCCTGGACGATTAATCTTATTTGACTTTTTTGTTGTTAAACCTGGCAACGTTCCTAATCGTCGACTAATTCGTAATTTTGGTCCTCGATAACGTGACATAAAAATAGATTTAATTAATAATTAATTCTTTTAATAATCTTAATAGTAAAACTTGCAACAAGGGCGAGTGACCGGACTTGAACCGGCGAATGGTGGAACCACAACCCACTGCCTTAACCACTTGGCTACACCCGCCAAATTGTCTTGACGGCTACTGTACCAATTAATATGATTTTACGTCTAGTTTATTTAACAAAAACTTTTAAAAGTAAATTTATGTCGAAAGTTAGAAAATTTTTTTTAAATGGTCAAGAATATTACACATATCAGGATATAACTATTTTTGATATAATAAATTATTTCAACTGTAATACTTCTCTTCTTGTTTTGGAATATAATAATTTAATTTGCAATAAAAAAAATTGGAATAAAATTTTTATCAAAGACAATGACAAAATTGAAATTGTTACCATTGTTGGAGGTGGATAATTCTATAAGATTTATAGAATTATCTTTTAATTTACAATCGAATCGTAGCGTTAAACTTTTTAGTCAATAATAATTGAAGATTATTAATGGTACTTTCTACCTCTTTATTTTGCAATGTTTTTTCGTTCGATTGAAAAATCAATTGTAAACATAAGCTGGTATGATTCTCAGGAATTGAATTACCTCGATATTCATCTAATAAGTTGATTTGAACTAAAAATTTAGTACCATTGGAATATAAGATTTCTCGAATCTCTTCAAAAGAAATATTTTGATGAATAATAAAAGATAGATCTTTCACGATCTTTGGATAGAATGAATATTCTTGATAAATTGATAATTTATTTGTTTGAATTTGATTTTTAATTTGTTCAAAATCAAATTCAAACAAATAAAGTTCGGGTGAAACGTTTAATTTTTTTGCTAATATAGGGTGAATTTGCCCAAAAACTCCTAAATTTGTTTGATTTTGCAAATATAATTCAGCTGTACAATAAGGATGTAAGAGTTGACTATATTTTGAAGAAGAATAAATTTTCCAATAGATTAAAATATTTAATTGCTTAAAGAATTGTTCCATTTTCCCCTTTCCTTCAAACCAAGTTAATGATTTTGGGGCCTCCGACCATGTCCGTTTTATTTTTAAACTGCCGAATATACCAGCAATATATTCTTTTTCTTGAAACTCTGGTAAACTGCTACCTGAAAAAATATGTCCATATTCAAATCCTTCAATCGAAGAATTACCTTGTTTTAAATTTTCTTGAATTGTTTTTAACAGATTTGGTAATAAACTTGATCGTAAATTTGAACAATCGTTTAATAACGAATTTATTAATGGAATAGAATTATTTAAAAAAGTTGTTTGATTTACTAAAGAATAATGAATTAATTCAGTGAAACCTAAATTTAACAAACAAGATGTAATTCTTTTCCGTGTCTGATAACTATAATCTTCAATTCCAATTGTTTTAATTTTTGGCAATCTCGTTAAAAAATTATTAAATCCGTGTAATCTTCCAATTTCCTCAATTAAATCAATTTCACGTGTAATATCTTCACTTCGTAAATATGGAATATCAACTTTCCAAATTAATTTAGAATTGTTAAAAGTATAAGTAAAATTTAACCGATCTAAATAATTTGTAATAGTGTCAGTTGTAATAGAGGTAAGACCATTGTTTGATGATTCTTTAACTGGACCTAAAATTTCATTAATAGTTTTATATCTTAAAGAAATAGGATGTAAATTTTGTTTGAATGTTTGAGAAACTGTATGAAGCTTACAAGTTAAATTTGGATTTGATATCTTTAGTAAAGATATTAATCGATATAAAGATTCTACTAAATTACTATCTTTTATTGATTTTTCATATCTTGCTGAACGGTCTGTTCTTAATCCTAACATTCTAGATTGTTGGCGAATTTTTGTAGAGTTAAATATGCTGGCTTCAATTAATAAGGATTTCGTTGTATTGGAATAACAAAAATCTTTGTTTGAAATGATTCCCGCTATACTTAATGGCAACTCGTTAGCTCTAACCGTTAAAATCGAAGAATTTAAGTTATACTTTAAATTATTATTTGCAAAAAATTCTTCGTCATTCTTTTGATTTGTGATGATTAAATTAAATTTAGAAGTTTTTAATTTGGAGTAAATTTTATCTAGATCATAAAATTCAAATGGATAGCCTGTCTCTAATAAAAGATAATTTTGAAAATCTAATAAGTTATTGACAGGAGTTATTCCAGAATAAATTAATTTTTGTTTTAACCATTCAGGTATAGTAAAGTTAGTTACATTTTCAACTGTTATAGCTAAAAATCTTGAATAATCATTTTGATTTGCAACAAATGAACATAAACTGTCAATTTGTTCTTTCCAATTTAAATTTTTAATCGAATATTTTGAAATTTTTGACGGCGTATTTAATAAAGCAGCAATTTCTGTTGAAATCCCTTGAATTGATAAAGTATCAGAACGGTTTGCAGTTGCTGATATATCTAAGCTTATTGTTTTTTGATTATTAATTTCGACTTGCAAAATCTCTTCAACTTCAAATCCTCCAAATGTTAATTTTTCTATCAAATATTCTAAATCAGTCCTTTCAATAGTTACTAATTCGTTAACCCATTTTAATGATATTTGCATTTTTGAATTATTATGAATTTTTTTTACTTAACTTGCTTTAGTAAAAACTAACCCATTCGTTTCTCCATATCGTTCCATAAATCTCATAAATCGATCCCAAGCTTCTGGACTTTTCATAATATAAATTGATTCAATTGCTTCAGGTTTTCCATTTACAAATCTAGCATTTACATCGCGAGTTTCTAAAATTCCTTCTTCATCAATTAAATACATTCCAGTAATTTCACCTTCTTTAGCTGTATTTTTATCTAAAATATTGGGATTTTTAAATCGAAAAGTAGCCGTTCCGGTACTTCCATCTCTTGAGCGAGTTAACCGAACATCAGGTAATACTTTTTCATCAAGACCTTTTATAAATTGAATTTTAGCTTCCATAAATTTATCCTTATTCAAAACCAATAAATTATAATAATTCTATTTTACTTTAATTATGCAACTTCTGTAAATTAAAACAACTGTTTCTTAGTTCGAGTCAGAAATTCTAACTGGGGTGGGAGGATTCGAACCTACGAATGGCGGAGTCAAAGTCCACAGCCTTACCACTTGGCGACACCCCAAAATTTTAGAAGTAACCATTAGAGTTGAAATTATCAAGTTAAAGTACTGGGCAAGAAGGGATTCGAACCCCTGACACCGTAGTTCGTAGCCACGTGCTCTAGTCCACTGAGCTACAAGCCCAAAATACAATTTCAAATCTATACATTTATATTACTATAAGAATAGGATTTTAGGAAAGTTAAAAAAAAATTTAATAGAATTTCATTTTAAACTTGCAAAATTAATAATTATTAACTTACATTCGTATTTTAAACATTCTTAATCAAAAATGAAAAAATAATTAATTCAAAACTATGGCAAAAAAGATTTTGTATCAGGATAATGCTAGACGTGCTCTTGAACGTGGAATGGAAATAATGGTAGAAGCTGTTTCAGTAACATTGGGACCAAAAGGTAGAAATGTAGTACTCGAAAAATCTTATGGATCACCACAAATTGTAAATGATGGAGTAACAATTGCAAAAGAAATTAAATTAGAAGATCATATTGAAAATACTGGTGTTTCTTTAATTCGTCAAGCAGCTGCAAAAACGAATGATGTAGCAGGCGACGGTACAACAACAGCTACTGTACTAGCATATGCAATGGTAAAAGAGGGATTAAAAAACGTTGCTGCGGGTGCTAATCCAATTTCAATTAAATTAGGAATGGAAAAAGCAACTCAATATTTAGTAAGTCAAATTAATGAATTTGCACAACCTGTTGAAGATATTAAATCAATTCAACAAGTTGCTTCTATTTCGGCTGGAAATGATGAAATAATTGGATCATTAATTGCTGATGCATTGGCAAAAGTTGGGAAAGAAGGTGTTATATCATTAGAAGAAGGAAAAGGAATTGTAACCGAATTAGAAATTACTGAAGGAATGAAACTAGAAAAAGGTTTCATTTCGCCTTATTTTATTACAAATACTGAAAAAATGGAAGTTTCATATGAAAATCCATATATTCTATTAACAGATAAACGAATTACATTAGTACAACAAGATTTATTACCAATTCTAGAACAAATAACAAAAACAAAACGGCCACTTCTTATCATCGCTGAAGATGTTGAAAAAGAAGCTTTAGCAACATTAATTTTAAATAAGTTACGTGGTATTATAAATGTTGTCGCTATCCGAGCTCCTGGATTTGGACAATTACGGAAACAAATGTTAGAGGATATTGCTATATTAACAGGTGGAACAGTTATTACACAAGATGCTGGACTAAGTTTAGATAATATTCAATTGAATTTATTAGGACAAGCACGTCGAATTATAATTAATAAAGATACAACAACAATTGTTGCCGATGGACAAACTTTAGAAGATATTAAAATTCGATGTGAACAACTTCGAAAACAACTTAATGTGGCGGAGACAGGTTATGAAAAAGAAAAATTACAAGATCGAATTGCTAAATTATCTGGTGGAATTGCTGTAATTAGAGTTGGTGCTGTAACAGAAACTGAAATGAAAGATAAAAAATTACGTCTTGAAGATGCTATTAATGCAACACGAGCTGCTGTAGAAGAAGGAATTGTTCCAGGTGGCGGTGCAACGTTAGCTCATTTATCTGAAAATCTTGTCACATGGGCAAAAAATAATTTAAAAGAAGACGAACTTATAGGAGCTATGATTATATCACGAGCAGTTTTAGCTCCATTGAGGAGGATTGCTGAAAATGCTGGCATTAATGGTCCAGTTATTATTGAAAAAGTTCAACAACAAGAATTTGAAATTGGTTATAATGCTGCGAAAAATACCTTTGGAAATATGTATGAAGAAGGTGTAGTAGATCCGGCAAAAGTTACTCGTTCTGGTTTACAAAATGCAACATCAATTGCCAGTATGATTTTAACGACGGAATGTATTATTGTTGATGATAATCCTATTAAAAAATAGAGAGTCAAAACTTAAACGAATCCTAAATCGTAAGATTCGTTTAAGATTTTTGGATTCAAAAGTGAATTTATTTTGCTTGATTTATTACCTACTGTTTCAGTAATCAATTCGAGACATATCCAAGGTCCTTTTTCAAAACTTTCTAGATGGTAACTCGACTTTTTTCGGTTAACTTTGCAACTGGAGAAACAGACAAATTAAAATTTTCTCAGAGGGTCCTAAAAGAAGCTGGAAGGGCAATAAAATTGCTTTAGCTATATAAATCAACTTCGAGAATATCGAATCAAATATGAAAATATTCGACGAACAAAATTATATTTGAAATTCAAATATCAATCTTTGGAAGAGTGAAGATATTTGTTTCACTCTTCAAACATGTAGACATATTTAGGAATTTGAAGTTAGAAATTATTCTTGGTATTTTTGTATATTGAAAAAAGTTTTTTTCACAGACCAGCTGAATTCTTGTGGCGATATTTGATAATCATCTCCTAAAGTCAAAGCCGGGTTTGGTTGAAAGATGTCGGGTTTAAAGACGTAGCAGTCAAGCAATAAGTTTAATATTAGAGCTGAGAAACGTTCTAATTTATTGAACTCTATACTATTTAACGTATCAAGGAATTCTTAGAATTTTTTTAGATCACAAGTTTTATCACGATCTACTGTCCTCATTTGTTAGAATTCGCTAGCAAATTGCAGCGCATGAATTTCCCCATTCAGAAATCTTTCCATTAACTCTAAATACTGCTTTTTATTTTCCGAGTAACTAAAATTTTCCAATACTACAAATAATAAGAAATGATTATTTGGAGAGTAATAGATTGCAAATCGACCACGAGTCTTATGAAACAAGAAAAAAGTTCCCAAGGAACTAATTCTTGTTTCATAAGATTATAAAAAACGACAGCATTTAACCCAGAAAACTGAAGTATCGTATATCGTACCTGTCAATAAGATTTATTTAAAACGAAAATTATAAATCATTTAAATTAGACATTGGATCATTATCTACCAATGGTTTTGCTGCTACCATATCTTTCATAGCTGTTTTTAAATCTTCAACTAATGAATTTAATGAATCAATCTTATTCTCTTGAACGTTTTTTCGAATACTATTAATTAATTCTTTTATATTTTCTTGTTTTTCTTCTGATATATTTTCTTTAAAAAGCGATAATTCCTTTTCGGCTTCAAAACATAATGTTTCAGCTTGATTTTTTAAATCAATATTTTGTTTTTTTTCTTTATCGGCTGTAGCATATTTTTCAGCCTCAGCTAACATTTTTTCAACTTCTTTTTCATCTAAATTTGATGCACCTTGAATTGTTACAGATTGTTCAACACCTGTTTCTTTTTCTCTTGCTTTTACTGATAATATACCATCTACATCTATATCAAATGTAACTTCAATTTGAGGAACACCTCTTTCAGCAGCTGGAATTCCATCTAATCTAAAATTTCCAAGACTCTTATTACCTGCAACCAATTCTCTTTCACCTTGTAATATATGAATTTCTACATTTGTTTGATTATCAACTGCTGTTGAAAACATTTCTGATTTTTTAACAGGTATTGTTGTATTTCGAGCAATAATTTTAGTCATAACACCACCAAGTGTTTCAACACCTAATGATAATGGTGTAACGTCTAATAATAGAACATCTTTAATTTCACCTGCTAAAATACCAGCTTGAATTGCTGCTCCAATTGCAACTACTTCATCTGGATTTACGGATTGATTAGGCTTTTTATTTGTTAAAGATTCAACAAGTCTTTGAATTGCAGGAATACGTGTTGAACCACCAACTAGTACAACTTCGTTGATATCTGATTTGTCAAGTCGTGCATCATTTAAGGCTTTTTCAACTGGAATACGGCAACGATTTATTAAATTTTCACATAATTTTTCAAATACTTCTCGTTTTAATTCCTTTTCAATATGTTTTGGACCTGTTTTATCAGCTGTAATAAATGGTAAATGAATAGTTGTTTTTTCAACTGTTGATAGTTCCATCTTTGCTTTTTCAGCAGCTTCTGTTAAACGTTGTAAAGCTTGAATATCTTCACTTAAATCGATTCCTTCTTTTTGTTTAAAATCATCCATTAACCATCTAACTAATACTTTATCAAAATCGTCACCACCTAAAGTAGTATCACCTGCAGTAGCTAAAACTTCAAAAATTCCATCTCCAACTTCTAAAATAGAAACATCAAATGTTCCACCACCTAAATCAAAAACTAATATTGTTTCATTTTGTTTTTTATCTAAACCATAAGCTAAAGAAGCAGCTGTAGGTTCATTAATAATTCTTAAAACTTCAATACCAGCTATTTTTCCAGCATCCATTGTTGCTTGTCGTTGCGAGTCATTAAAGTAAGCTGGTACAGTAATAACAGCTTGAGTTACTTCTTGACCTAAATAATTTGTAGCATCATTAATTAATTTTCGTAAAACTTGTGCTGATAATTCCTCGGGACTAAAATCTTTATTTAAAGATGGACATTTAATTTTAATGTTATCGTTTTGATCTTTAGTTACTTTATATGGTAATTTTTTTGCTTCGTCTGAAATTTCTCCTTCTTTTGATCCAATAAATCTTTTAACAGAAAAGAAAGTATTTTCTGGATTTATTACTGCCTGACGTTTTGCAATTTGACCTACTAATAATTCTTGTTTTTTAGTATATGCTACAATTGATGGAGTTGTTCTTAATCCTTCAGCATTTATAATAACACTTGGTTGCCCGCCTTCAATTGCTGCTACTACAGAATTTGTCGTACCTAAATCGATTCCTACAACTTTTGCCATTTTTTATTTTCTTTTATATTTTATACTTTGAATAACATTATACTTTAATAAGGGATTCAAAAATAAACTTAAAAATCCGTATTAAATTTAATAGTATTAATAACAGTGTATATATAACATATAAAAGTATTTGTATTATGTATAGACAAAAATTTCTAAATTCTTTAAAATTTTTTAAAAGATTTACTAATTAAAATTAGTTTATTTAAAAATCAGATAGTTTCAAAGTAGCAAAGTTAATATAGATAAAAATAATCGGAGGATTATTGTGGTTACAGGTTTATTAGGTAATAAAATTGGAATGACTCAGATTTTTGATGAATCAGGTAATATTATTCCTGTCACAATTTTAAAAGTTGGACCATGTGTTATTACACAATTAAAAGTTCAATCAAAAGATAATTATAATTCGATACAAATTGGTTATGGAAATACTTCAAGTAAAACATTAAATCAACCTAAATTAGGACATTTACAAAAGTCTAATATTCAACCTTTACGGTATTTAAAAGAATTTCTTGTAAATAAACCTGAAGAATTTAAAGTTGGACAAGTTTTAACAGTTGATTTATTTTCACCTGGTCAATTAGTAAATATTAGAGGAAAAAGTATTGGTAAAGGTTTTTCTGGCCTTCAAAAAAGACATAATTTTAGTCGAGGTCCTATGACTCATGGTTCAAAAAATCATAGAGAACCTGGATCAATTGGGATGGGAACAACACCTGGTCGTGTATTACCAGGAAAAAAAATGGCAGGTCAATTAGGAAATCAAACTACAACAATAAAAAATCTAAAGGTTATCCAAATAAATTCACAAGAAAATATTTTAGTAATAAAAGGATCTGTTCCAGGAAAACCTGGAAATTTATTGAGTATTATACCTTCAGAATAAATTAGCTCAAAACAAAAATTGAATCTATTGAAATAAAATATGACCGTTCAAAAATTTATAACATATAATCCGTTAACTATAAACGGACAGATATCAGATTCTACCAATCAATTAAAATTAAATATTCTTGAAATATCAGGAAATTATTTACTACATAAAGACCTTTTAAGACATTATAACTCGCAAAAACAAGGTACAGTTTCCACAAAAACAAGAAGTGAAGTAAGAGGCGGTGGTCGTAAACCATGGCGCCAAAAAGGAACTGGCCGTGCTAGAGCAGGTTCAAATCGATCACCTTTATGGAAAGGTGGTGGTGTTACTTTTGGTCCTAAACCAAAAACAATCAGTTTGAAGTTAAATAAAAAAGAACGTAAATTAGCTTTACAAACTTTACTTTATAATAAACGAAATCATATTTTAATTATTGAAAATTTAGAAAATGAATTAGATACACCTAAAACAAAAAATTTTTTAAAAATTTGTCAAAATTGTGGAATTAATTCGGATCAAAAAGTATTAGTGATCGTTTCAAAAAAAACTGTACCACTAAAATTAGCAACACAAAATCTTAAAAATGTTGAATTAATTTCTGCTTCAAGCTTAAATACTTTTAGTATTTTAAAAGCTAAACAAATTATATTAACACCATTAGCAATAAATTATATTGAGGAGATTTATTGTGATTAATTCTTCAAATTTTCGCATGAATAATGCAGACATTATTAAGTATCCTATTATTACAGATAAGGCTACAAGACTTTTAGAAAATAATCAGTATAGTTTTATTGTCGATCGATATTCTGATAAAATTTTAATTAAAGCTGCAATTGAATCTTTATTTAATGTAAAAGTTGTAAAAATCAATACATCTAGTCTACCAAGAAAAAAAAAACGTGTAGGTAAATATATTGGCTATAAACCGCAATATAAAAAAGCAATTGTAACGTTATCAGAAGGCGATGTAATAAATTTATTTACTGATAATTAATAAATAAAAAATAATCAAGTTTATGACTATCCGTCTTTATAAATCATATACACCAGGTACACGAAATCGTGCACTTTCATCTTTTGATGAAATAAGTAAAACAAAACCAGAAAGAAGTTTAATAAAAAATAATCATCGAAATAAAGGAAGAAATAATAGAGGAGTTATTACAATTCGTCATAGAGGTGGTGGGCATAAAAGACGTTATCGAATAATAGATTTTAAACGTAATAAATACAGTATTGAAGGAACTGTTGCCGCAATTGAATATGACCCAAATCGAAATGCTCGAATTGCGTTAATAAATTATATCGATGGAGAAAAACGTTATATTTTACATCCAAAGAATTTAAATGTTGGTGATAAAATTATTTCAGGTTCTGGTTCATCATTAACTGTTGGGAATACTTTACCATTAGAAGAAATTCCTTTAGGTACTTCAATTCATAATATTGAATTAATTCCAAATCGTGGTGGACAAATTGTACGTGCTGGTGGAACATCGGCAAAAATTTTAGCAAAAGAAGGAAATTATATAACACTAAGATTACCTTCTAAAGAAATTAGACTAATTCGTAAAGAATGTTTTGCAACAATTGGAGAAATTAGTAATAATGATGCATTTTTAGTTCAAAGTGGAAAAGCAGGCAGAACTAGATGGTTAGGAAAACGACCAACTGTTCGTGGCTCAGTTATGAATCCATGTGATCATCCACATGGTGGAGGAGAAGGAAGAACACCAATCGGTAGAACTCGTCCATTAACGCCATGGGGAAAACCAGCTTTAGGAATTAAAACAAGAAAAAGAAAAAAATTAAGTGATGCTTATATTCTTCGAAGACGTGTTTAATTAAATTAATGTCTATATTATTTTAACAATTCATAAAAATTAATAAGAATATTTTTAAGATGCCAAGATCATTAAAAAAAAGCCCCTTTATTGCATATCATTTATTAAAAAAAATTAATAAAATGAATAAAGCTGGTAAAAAAGACACAATTAAAACTTGGTCAAGATCGTCAACTATATTACCAAGTATGATTGGTTTTACAATTGCTGTTTACAATGGCAAACAGCATGTTCCTATTTTTATTTCTGATCAATTAGTCGGTCATAAATTAGGAGAATTTGTATCAACAAGAAATTTTAAATCTCATATTAAAACTGATAGAAAATCAAAACGTTAATTAAGTTAAAAATGAATCGAATTCTCTATGAGAGTAGATGTAGATGTAAAGAAGAATTTTCAATAATTAAAAAACGTAAATCTAGTAATAGAAGTGAAGGTAAACCACTCCAATATCCTACGCCAAATGAAATTACGTCTAAAACTTTTCATATAAAATATGAAAAAAAACTGTCTTCAATTGCAAAATTGATATTAAATAGTTTTCGTAATAAATACATTTATTATGCAATTGATGATATTTTATATTTATTGAAATCAAATCCAGTTGAACGAGATAACCTTTTAGCAATTTTATATTCACAAGTTCTTTCATTGCAAAATAACTTATCGGTTAACTTTTTTGATATTTGGATTCATGAAATTTATATTAATGAAATATCAAAAGTTAATAAATTTCTTACTAATGACTCTCAAAATTTCGAACAATTCACTTATATAACAATTAAACTTTTGTATAAAACTAGAATACCTATTAAAAAACCAGAATCATTGTGGTAATTAATAATTTGATAAACTAGAACTAGTTATCAGGAATTAAAAGATTAGAAATTTTTAAATTACTAAAAAGCTAAAGCTGTTAAACTTCTAACTATTAAAATAATTATTTATGTCAAATACTCAATCAGTTAAAGCAGTAGCGAAATATATTCGAATGTCTCCCCATAAAATAAGAAGAGTTTTAGATCAAATTCGTGGACGTTCGTACCAAGAAGCATTAATGATTTTAGAATTTTTGCCTTATGATGCAGGTGGCCCTATTTGGCAAGTCGTTCATTCAGCCGCAGCAAATGCAAAGCATAATTATGGCTTAGATAAAAAAAAATTAATCATTGAAGAAGCTTTTGCAAATGAAGGACCAAAATTAAAAAGAGTTAGACCGCGAGCTCAAGGAAGAGCATATAAAATTTTAAAACCAACCTGTCATATTACGGTTGTTATGAAAACTAAAAATATTAACAACTAATAAATAAATTTCATTTTAAATTAAAAAATATTAATTCTATGGGTCAAAAAACACATCCTTTAGGATTTAGATTAGGTATTACGCAAGAACATAAATCTAAATGGTATGCTAATTTTAATCAATATGCAAATATCTTAAAAGAAGATGATCAAATTAGAACTTATATAAATACAATAGCAAAAATAAATAGTATTTCAAATGTTCGAATTAATCGAAATGGATTAAATGATCAAATTCAATTAAATATTGAAACTGGAAAACCAGGAATACTTGTTGGAGATCTTGGTGTTGGACTGGAAAATTTATTAAATAATCTTAAAAAAATTTTACCTTTAAATCGTCAACTTACAATTAATGTTTTTGAAGTAGAAAAAGTTGATTTAAATGCTTCTCTTCTTGCGGATTTGGTTGCTGAACAATTAGAAAAACGAATTGCTTTTCGAAGAGCGATTAGAGATGCATTACAAAGAGCGCAAAAACAAAATGTAAATGGAATTAAAATTCAAGTTTCAGGCCGTCTTAATGGTGCTGAAATCGCTAGAAGTGAATGGATTCGTGAAGGTCGTGTACCTCTGCAAACATTACGAGCTGATATTGATTATGCTACAAAAGAAGCAAATACAATTTATGGAATTTTAGGAATTAAAGTTTGGTTATTCAAAAGTGAAATTTTGTCCAAATAAAAAAAATTTTAATAAGTAAGAAAGTTTATAATTTTATTAAATTAATTTGTTATGTTAAGTCCAAAAAGAACAAAATACAGAAAATATCATCGAGGACGTATGCGAGGTAAAGCAACTCGAGGAAATGAAATTTGCTTTGGTAATTTTGGTCTACAAGCTTTAGAACCAACTTGGATTACATCTCGTCAGATTGAAGCTGCTCGTAGAACAATTACTCGTTATACAAAACGTGGCGCTTCACTATGGATTCGAATTTTTCCTGACAAATCTGTAACTGCTCGTGCAGCTGAATCAAGAATGGGGTCTGGTAAAGGAGCTGTAGACTATTGGGTAGCAGTTGTAAAACCTGGTACTATTTTATTTGAAATTGGTTCAGTTCCTGAAGAAGTTGCTAGAGCTGCATTTAATTTAGCAGCTTATAAATTACCAATAAAAACAAAATTTATTATTAAAGATAATATTAATATTAAATAAAATATGGGTATACCTCAATTTACTGATATTATGTCACTTTCTAACACAGAAATATCTGCAGCAATTATTGAAACTGAAAATAAATTATTTAATTTACGTTTTAAAAAAGCTACTCGTCAAAATTTTAAAGCTCATGAAATAAAATATACAAAACGTCGATTAGCGCAATTAAAAACACTTTTAACGTTAAGACTACAAAAACTTGAGCAAAAAGAAGAAGATTTAATTACAAATTAAAATTAAATGAAAAAAAAATTATAGTATTCAATATAAAATTAAGGATTTTGAGATGACAGTAAAACAAGAAGTTGGGATTGTAATTAGTAATAAAATGCAAAAAACAATTGTTGTAAAAATTGAAAATAGATATCCCCATCCAATTTATTCTAAAACAGTAATTAAAACTAAAAAATATTTAGCTCATGATGAATTAGAAGAATGCAATATTGGTGATCAAGTATTGGTTCAAGAATGTCGTCCATTAAGTAAAAGAAAACGTTGGAAGTTAATTAAAGTTATTTCAAAATCATCGTTAATAAGTTAAGGAATACGTTTTATGATTTATCCTCAAACAATGCTAACAGTGGCCGATAATACCGGTGCTAAAACAGCTATGTGTATTCGAATATTAGGTGGTAACAAAAAATATGCAGAAATCGGTGATACGATTATTGTAGTAGTAAAAGAAGCAATACCGAATATGCCTGTAAAACGTTCAGATGTAGTAAGAGCAATTGTTGTACGAACTAAAAAAACTATTCGTCGACAAGATGGTATGTATATTAGATTTGATGATAATGCAGTTGTAATTGTAAATATGGAAAACAATCCTCGTGGTACACGTGTATTTGGACCTGTAGCTCGAGAAATTCGTGATAAAAATTTTTCGAAAATTGTTTCACTAGCACCGGAGGTTTTATAAATGTTAAAAAAACAAAAAATTTCCATTAAAGTTGGAGATATTGTAACAATTATATCAGGTTTTAATAAAAATGAGACTGGTGAAGTTCTTAGAATTAATAGAAAAACGGGGAAAATTGTAGTGAAAGGGATTAATTTCAAATTTAAACACGTTAAACCAAATACAGAAAAGGAAATTGGTGAAATTAAACAGTTTGAAGCTCCTATTCATCATTCAAATGTAAAAGTAAATTTAAAAGAAATATCTTAATATGCTAAATCAACATTCTTTAGAAGAAATTGCTGAAATTAATCGTTTGGTTAGCGATATAAAAAAAGAGTACGAAGAAGGTATTAAACCAATTTTAATAAAAAATAGTCCAATTTTATTTAAGAATCCGCATACTGTTCCGAAATTAAAAAAAATTCAAATCAATCGTTGTCTTGGCTTAGCAGCTCAAAATACAAATATTTTAAAAAAAAGTATTGAAGAATTTGAAAAAATTAGCGGTCAAAAACCAATTGTTACAAAATCAAAAAAAGCAATAGCAGGATTTAAAATTCGTGAAAATATGGAACTAGGATTAACTGTAACATTACGTGGTAAAAGAATGTATACATTTTTAACAAAGTTAATATTTTTTACTTTTGCCCAAATTCGTGATTTTCGAGGTTTATCATTAAGAAGTTTTGATAAAGCTGGAAATTATACATTAGGTTTAAAAGAACAGTTAATTTTTCCCGAAATTGATTATGATGATATTGATCAAACACAAGGTTTTACGATTAATATTATTTTAGAAGATTCTTCGCCAAGAAATCGATCAAAAACAATGGATAAAATATTAAACGGAATGATTTTATTCAAATTTTTACGATTCCCATTAAATGATTGTGGTTATTATGAAAAATATTCATCATTTTCTGAAATTAATCAGGTTTGGGATAGAAAAAAAAGTTTAAAACGTAAACGCTGGTCTCAAGAATAAAACAATATATTTGATAAGGAGATAATTGTGGTAACGGATACTATTTCAGATATGTTAACAAGAATCAGAAATGCCAATATGGTAAAACATCAAATTGTTCAAATTCCATCGACAAAAATGTCTTTAGCCATTACAGCAATACTAAAAGAAGAAGGCTTTATTGAAGATTTTGAAAATTATATTGAAAATGCAAAGAAATACTTATTAATTTCATTAAAGTATAGTGGAAAATCAAGAAAACCTGTAATTTGTAAAATTGAACGAGTAAGTAAACCAGGCTTACGTGTTTATACAAATTCGAAAAAACTACCAAGAGTTTTAGATGATTTAGGAATTGCAATTATTTCAACTTCAAGAGGAGTAATGACAAATCTAAAAGCTAAAGAACTTGGAATTGGAGGAGAAGTTTTATGTTATATTTGGTAACTACAAGGAGTTTTAAATATGTCACGAATCGGTAAATTACCAATTAATATACCAAATAATGTTGATGTTAATTATAGTGAATCAACAATTAAAGTTAAAGGAAAATTTGGAGAATTAGAAACAAAAATTCCAGATGCTATTGAAATTATTCACGAAGATAATAGTTTAAAAGTAAGTTTAAAAACTGATGGCCGAGATCTACGTTCATTACACGGGTTATACCGAACATTAATTAATAATATGATTATCGGAGTTTCCGAACAATTTCAGTTAACTTTGATATTAAAAGGTGTTGGATATCGTGCAGCAGTTCAAAAAAATGAAATAGTTTTAAGTTTAGGTTATAGTCATCCTGTTAAAATTGAAATTCCAAAAGATATTTCAGTAGAAGTTTTACAAAATACAACTATAAATTTAAAATCTTGTAATAAAGAATTATTAGGGTTATTTGCCTCTAATATTAGAGCTTGGCGGCGACCTGAACCTTATAAAGGAAAAGGAATTTTATATAAAGATGAGCAAATTATTCGAAAAGTTGGAAAATCTGGAAAATAAGATATTTATATTCATTAACTAATTGATATAGAAACAATTTTAATTCTTTACTTAAGAATTATAAAGTTCTTACATTTTTAAAAAATTAAAGAAAGTAGAATTATGAAATTTTCAAAACGAACTTTATTAAAATTGAAAAATAAAAATAAAAAATTAAAACCTAGTAAATATAAAAAATTAAAACGTGAAACTTTACGGGGAAGAATTAAAGGAACTTTAGAGCGACCAAGATTATCAGTTTATCGTTCGAATGAAAACATTTATGCTCAAATCATTGATGATAGTAATTCAAAAACTTTACTATCTTGTTCAACATTAGATCGTTCAATTAAGCTTTCAATTTCAATTGGAAGAACATGTGATGCCTCAAGACTTATGGGTAAAAAACTAGCGGAGTTAAGTTTAAAAAAAAATATTACAAAAATTGTTTTTGATAAAGGTCCTTATTTGTATCATGGACGAATTAAAGCTTTAGCAGATGGAGCGCGAACAGGCGGTCTAGAATTTTAAATTAAAATTTGTAAATCAATATCTAAGTTAAATATATTTTATGAGTAACGATTTAAAAAAAATCAATAAATTAAAAAAAAATTCTCGTCGTACTAATAGTGTACCAGAATTGAAATTTGTAGAACGGTTAATAAAAATTAGTCGCGTTTCAAAAGTAACAAAAGGTGGGAAAAAATTAAGTTTTAGAGCAATTGTAGTAGTTGGTGACGAAAACGGAAAAGTTGGTGTAGGAGTTGCTAAAGCTGACGATGTAGTAAATGCATTTAAAAAAGCAAAAACTGATGGAAGAAAAAATTTAATTAAACTTCCAATTACAAAATCGTTAAGTATTCCTCATAATATAGTTGGAAATTTTGGAGCTTGTACAGTAATTATGAGACCTTCCATTGAAGGTTCTGGCGTTATTGCTGGCGGAGCTGTTCGAATTGTACTTGAAGTAGCTGGTGTTAAAAATGTTATAGCAAAACAATTAGGTTCAGATAATTTATTAAATAATGCTCGAGCATCGATTTGCGCTTTAAAAAATTTAACAACAAAATCACAAGTATCAAAAAAGCGTAATTTAACTCCAAACTAAATTAATAAATTTCAATTAAAACTATAATCATGAAAATTAATAAAGAAATTAGAGAGATTATACTAAAACGCTTATTGATTAGTTTAGGAGTATTATTATTTATTAGAATAGGGACATTTCTTCCTGTTCCTGGAATTAATCATAGTGATTTAGCATTTTATCTTCAGCGACATTCCGTTGCAAAAACTTTAGTAAGTACATTTTCAGGTGATGATACTTTTGTAATTGGTTTATTTACATTAAATATATTTCCATATATAAATGGTTCGATTTTAGTTCAATTAATATTAGGTTTTTCTCCATCATTATCAAAATTACAAAAAGAAGGAGATCTTCAAGGAAGACGATCAATTAATCGTTTAACACGTTTTATTACACTAATTTGGGCTATTATTCAAAGTTTAGGTATTGCCTTATATTTAAAAGAAATTTTGTTTGATTGGAATTATACTTTAGCTATCGAAATAGTTATTTGGCTAACAACAGGTGCAATGATAGTTTTATGGCTTAGTGAATTAATTACTGATTATGGTTTAGGTAATGGAGCATCATTACTTATTTATACTAATATTATTTCAAGTTTACCAAATCTTTGTAAAAAAATAATTTTAGAAAATAGCGAAAATTTTACTATTTTCTCGTTATTAGGTATTGGTGTATTAATTTTTGCTTCATTGTATGGAATTATATTTTTACAAGAAGGAGTTAGAATTATTCCGTTAATTTCATCTAAACAATTAAATCAATTATCTTTCCAAGATTCCAGAAAATCTAATAATTATATTCCATTACGTTTTAATCAAGCTGGTGTAATGCCGATTATTTTGACTACTGCAATTTTAGTAGTTCCAAACTATATTATTAAATTAGGTTTAATACCTGATATAAATTTTCCAATAAATTTTGATTCTTTAAAATTTATTTACTGGATTAGTTATTTTGGATTAATTTTATTATTTAGTTCTTTTTATTCAACGATTGTTTTAAATCCAAAAGATATTTCAGATCAATTACAAAAAATGGCTGTAACAATACCTGGAATTCGACCTGGTATACAAACGACATTTTATTTAAAACAAGTAATGAAAAGAATAACGTTATTAGGGGCAATAATGCTTGCTACTTTAGCAACATTACCAAATTTTATAGAATCAACATTAAATATAACAAGTTTGAATGGATTAAGCACGACTTCGTTATTAATTTTAGCAGGCGTAGTTTTAGATTTAATTCGTGAAGTAAAAAATATTTACTATTCTAATATTTATAACAATAAGTATCAGTAAAATAAAAATTATTAATTAAAAATTGAAAATGAAAGTTCGTCCATCAGTAAAAAAAATGTGTGATAAATGTCGAGTAATTAAAAGACATGGTAAAGTTATGGTAATTTGTGCAAATCCTAAACATAAACAACGTCAAGGATAATATTTTAAAGGAGTTTATAAAATGGTCAGATTAGTTGGTGTTGATTTACCAAAGAATAAAAGGATTGCATACGCTCTAACGTATATTCATGGGATTGGTATTACATCTGCAAAAAAAATTATTGAAATAGCAAATATCAATTCAGAAACAAGAACTGATAATTTAACGACTGAAGAAACAATTGCATTACGTCAAGCAATAGAAGAAACGAATTTAAAACTTGAAGGTGATTTACGAAGATTTAATGGTTTAAACATAAAAAGATTAAATGAAATAAATTGTCATCGAGGAAAAAGACATAGAAATAATTTACCTGTTCGTGGTCAAAGAACTAGAACTAATGCTCGGACTAGACGTGGAGCAAAAAAAACTGTTACTAATAAGAAAAAATAAATTTATCTGTAATAGTATATTAGATTTATTTAAAAATTTTTTATATTATGATACAAACAACTAAAAAATCAGCTATTAAAAAAGATAAAAAAGATAAAAATAGTTTTACAAGTGGTGTTGTTCATATTCAATCAACATTTAATAATACAATAGTAACAATTACTAATTTAACTGGTGATACAATTTCTTGGGCTTCGGCAGGGAGTTCAGGTTTTAAAGGAGCACGTAAAAGTACACCTTTTGCTGCACAAACAGCTGCTGAAAAAGCAGCTTTAGAAGCATTAAGCACTGGGTTAAAAAATGTTGAAATTTTAGTAAAAGGACAAGGATCAGGGCGTGAAACAGCAATAAGAGCAATTGAAGGAGCAGGATTTGAAATTATTTCAATTCAAGATATAACTTCTGTTCCTCATAACGGATGTCGACCTCCAAAAAGACGTCGTGTTTAGAAATTTCTATTTCGAATAAATTTAAAAATGACTAATATTTCGCTTAAATGCCTTAAATCCGAAAAAATTCAATCAGGTAATTATCATGGACAATTTTTGATAAATTCCTTAAAACCGGGTCAAGGAATAACAATTGGAAATCAGTTAAGACGAGTCCTTTTAGGTGATTTAGGTGGTACAGCTATTTCTGCGGTTAGAATTGCTGGAGTAAGTCATGAATTTTCTACAATTCCTGGAGTTCGAGAAGATATTCTTGAAATATTATTAAATTTAAAAGGAATTGTACTAAAAAGTAAAATAAAAGATGTACAGTTTGGTAGATTAAAAGTTCAAGGACCAGCTGTTGTAACAGCTGATTTAATTCAGTTACCAGCAAATTTAGAAATTATAAATTCAAATAATTATATTGCTACAATTTCTACTTCTAACATTCTTGAAATTGAATTTAAATTTGAATATGGAACTGGTTATAAATTAGCATCTCAAAGTTTTTCAGATGAAAGTGAAAATTACTTACAACTTGATGCTATTTTTATGCCAGTTCAAAAGGTAGATTTTAAAATAGAAAACGTTTATGATACTACTAATAATATTACTGAACGATTGTTTATTGATATTTGGACAGATGGTAGTATCTTACCACACGAAGCACTAGAAAATGCTGCTCAAATTATTATTGACTTATTTACTTTATTAATTAACAATAAAGATATAAATGAAAATAATAAAGTAGTAACAAAGACTCAATCATTAATTATTGAACCTTATACAAATATCGCAATTGAAGAATTACAATTATCTGTTAGAGCTTATAATTGCTTAAAAAAAGCTCAAATAAATACCGTTGGTGATTTATTACAATATTCTCCCGAAAAATTACAAGAACTTAAAAATTTTGGTCGAAAATCAGCAGATGAAGTTTTTTCTACATTAAAAAACAAATTAGGTATTATTTTAAAATAATTAATGAATTTATTTATAACTTTTTAATTAATTAGTACTCTTCCTTATTTATTTTTAAACAAATTATGAATTCATTAAATAAAACATTTTTACCAACTAAAGATTATAAAAATCGTAATTGGTTTATTGTTGATTGCAAAGGACAAAAATTAGGTCGACTGGCAACAATTATCGCTACTTTATTAAAAGGTAAGACAAAGCCACATTATTATCCATCAATAGATATTGGGGATTATATAATATTAATAAATGCAGATTCAATTATTTTAAATCAAGATAGTAAACAATATATTGTTTCTAATCCTGGAAGACCTGGGCATGCTTTAAAAATCAAAAATGTTACTGACTTACTTTCTAATGTAACAATTGAACGAGCAATTAAAGGAATGCTATCTACTACAGAAACAAAAAGATTAAGAAGAAGATTAAAAATATATACAAATCAAGAACATCCACATCAAGGACAAAATCCTATAAAAATTGATATTTCTAGTATGAAATTAAATTAATAAAATTTTGAAAAAAATAATAAATATACTTATAACCATCTAAAATTTAGAAGTTTTAATATGGAATTGATATTTGAAAAAAATAATATTGGTCTTGGAAAACGTAAGCATGCAATTGCAAGAGTTTTTCTTCTACCTGGAGAAGGAAATCTTATTATTAATAGAATTTCAGGTGATAAATATTTACAATATAATGCTAACTATTTAAATGCAGTTTGGTCTCCATTAGAAAAATTAAATTTAAATAAACAATTTAATATTGTAGCATTCGTAAAAGGCGGTGGACTTACAGGACAAACTGAAGCTATTCAATTAGGTGTTGCCAGATTATTATGTAAAATGCAAAAAGAAAATCGTCCTATTTTAAAACCATTTGGTTTTTTAACACGTGATTCTCGTATAAAAGAGCGTAAAAAATATGGTTTACGAAAAGCTCGAAAAGCTCCACAATATTCAAAACGTTAAACTTTATATATTAAAAATATGCCAAAATCCGATATACATCCTAAATGGTTTGATAACGCTCCGATTTTATGGGAAGGAAAACCTATTTGTTTAATTGGTTCAACAAAACGACAATTAGAAGTTGATATTTGGTTAGCAAATCATCCTTTTTATATTGATTCACAAGTTGTAACTGATAGTGAAGGTAGAGTTGAAAGATTTATGAAAAAATATCGTTTAGATTCAACTGATCAATAATTTGTAAAATTCATTATAGATAATTCTTAATTTTATGCCAACTATACAACAATTAGTTCGTTCAAGACGTATACAAATTAAAAAAAAAACAAAATCTCCTGCACTTTTAAATTGTCCACAAAGACGTGGAGTTTGTACAAGAGTTTATACAACAACTCCTAAAAAACCAAACTCTGCTATTCGAAAAGTAGCAAGGGTACGTTTAACTTCAGGATTTGAAGTTACAGCTTATATTCCAGGAATTGGACATAATTTACAAGAACATTCTGTAGTTTTAATTAGAGGTGGTCGAGTAAAAGATTTACCTGGTGTTCGATATCACATTATTAGAGGAACATTAGATACTGGTCCTGTTAAAAATAGAACACAAGGACGTTCAAAATATGGTGTTAAAAAACCAAAAGGTGATAAAAAATAATAGCTTAGATTAAAAATAAAAATTATTTAAAGATTTAATTTAAATAATTTTTATTTAATTTAAAGAAATAAAAAACTATTCATTAAATATATTATGTCGCGTCGAAATATTTCAAAAAAACGTTTTCCAGAAACTGATTCAATTTATAATAGCTATTTAGTTAATTTACTTATTACAAGAATTTTAAAATCTGGAAAAAAAAATATTGCAAAAAATATTGTTTATCAAGCTTTTGATATTATTCAAAAGAAAACAAAAGAAGATCCTTTAGTTATATTTGAGAAAGCTATACGGAATGCAAGTCCAATTGTTGAAGTTAAAGCAAGACGAGTTGGTGGTTCTACGTATCAAGTTCCGATTGAAGTCAGTGGTTTTAGAGGAACAAATTTATCATTAAGATGGATTATTCGTTATTCTAGTCAAAGAGTTGGTAGAAGTATGTCAATTAAATTAGCTAATGAAATTATTGACACAGCTAACGAAATCGGTAATACTATTAAAAAAAAGGAAGAAACTCATAGAATGGCAGAAGCAAATAAAGCTTTTGCACATTTTAGATATTAATAAATTTTCTCGCTAAAAGCTTAATAAGAAAATATAATTTTTTTTAATTTTAAAGGAATTTTACAATGGCACGTGAAAAATTTGAACGTACGAAACCACATGTTAATATTGGTACTATTGGACATGTAGATCATGGAAAAACAACTTTAACAGCAGCAATTACTGCTACATTAGCTTTAGATGGTAATTGTGAATTTAAAGCATATGAAGATATTGATGGAGCTCCAGAAGAACGTGCACGTGGTATTACAATTAATACAGCTCACGTTGAATATGAAACTGATAAACGTCATTATGCTCATGTAGACTGTCCTGGTCATGCAGATTATGTAAAAAATATGATTACAGGTGCAGCACAGATGGATGGGGCAATTTTAGTAGTTTCAGCAGCTGATGGTCCAATGCCACAAACGCGTGAACATATTTTATTAGCAAAACAAGTAGGTGTTCCAGACATTGTTGTATTTTTAAATAAAGAAGATCAAGTAGATGATCCTGAATTATTAGAATTAGTTGAGTTAGAAGTTCGTGAATTGCTTTCTGCTTATGAATTCCCAGGTGATGATATTCCAATTTGTCCAGGATCAGCTTTACAAGCCATTGAAGCAATTTCATCAAATCCAAGTATCAGAAGAGGAGATAATACATGGGTTGATAAAATTTATGCATTAATGGATGCTGTTGATGAATATATTCCAACACCAATTCGAGACATAGAAAAAACATTTTTAATGGCTATTGAAGATGTATTCTCAATTACAGGTCGTGGAACTGTTGCAACTGGACGTATTGAACGTGGTATTATTAAAGTAGGTGAAACTGTTGAAATTGTTGGAATTAATGAAACAAAAACAACAACTGTGACTGGAATTGAAATGTTCCAAAAAACTTTAGATGAAGGATTTGCAGGAGATAATGTTGGTATTTTATTACGTGGTGTTACACGTGAAAATATTGAACGTGGTATGGTATTAGCAAAACCAGGTACAATTACACCGCATACAAGTTTTGAATCAGAAGTTTATATTTTAACAAAAGATGAAGGTGGACGTCATACTCCATTCTTTACTGGTTATCGACCACAATTTTATGTAAGAACAACAGATGTAACAGGTGCTATTACACAATTTACATCAGATGACGGCGACATAGTTGAAATGGTAATGCCAGGTGATCGTATTAAAATGACTGCTGAATTAATTTATCCAGTAGCAATAGAAGAAGGTATGAGATTTGCTATTCGTGAAGGTGGTCGAACAATTGGAGCAGGTGTAGTTTCTAAAATTGTTAAGTAATCAAAAATTTTTATGGAAATAAAAACGAATGCAAAAATTCGTGTAAGATTAGAATCTTTTAATCATGAACTTTTAGTTTCTTCATGTCAAAAAATAATTAATATTTTACAAAATACTCCTTTAAATTCTATTGGAGTAGTAACATTACCTACTAGTAAACGTATTTATTGTGTATTACGATCACCTCATGTAGATAAAGATTCAAGAGAACATTTTGAAATTCGTATTCATAAACGAATTTTAGAAATTTATTATGATTCGGAGGTACCTATTTTTGATTTATTATCAGAAGCTGATTTACCGTCTGGAGTTTTTTATCGTATTTGTTTATCCTAATTTTAATTAGGATAAACAAATACGATAAAATAAATATTAATTAACTTGCTATTATTTGTAATAATTAAATGGAAATAGAATTCCAACTAGAATATGAATGTATTTTATCAATTTTAATTGAAAATCAACTTGGTATATTAACTCGAATTGCTAGTGTCCTTAGTCGTAGAAATTTTCAAGTAGATAGTATTGCTATTGGCTCATGTGAATATCCAAATATGACGCGCATGGTGGTTGTTTTACCAGGAAATCTAAATTATATTGATCAGGTAACTAGACAATTATATAAAATATATGCTGTTGCTAAAGTTCAAAATTTAAGTCGATTACCAGCTATTTATCGTGAATTAGTTTTATTTAAAATTTCAGCAAATGATCAAGATCGAAAAGAAATTTTAGAAATTCTTAAAATTTTTAAAGCAAATGTTCTTGATTGTACAAATGCTATAATTACTATAGAACTTACTGGTGATTCAGAAAAAATTGCTGCATTCGAGCAAATGATTCATAAATTTCCAATTATTGAAAAAGTAAGAACTGGTAAAATTGGATTAAGTTTAGAATCAGTATTAGCAGGTCAATTATATACACCGCAAAGAAAAAGACAAAGACAATATTTAGTTAAACCTCAAACATACGAAATTGAAACAAGAATGTATCTTGAAGAATTACGTAGAAAAGAAGAGGAAGCATTAAGAGCCAAAGCAGAGCAACAAAATGAAGATGAAGATAGTGAAAAGAGAAACGATATTAAAAAATATTTAATTGGGAACGGAGGGAATTGAACCCTCATGCCAACAATAGGCAACGGATTTTAAGTCCGTCGTGTCTACCAATTTCACCACATTCCCTAATAGTAATAAATTTTATTTAATCTTATCTTTAAATAATATAATATATTAAGTATACAATAAATATATTTAAATTTAAATACAATATTATAGCTAAAATTTTTAGCTAGGCGGCACCCGGATTCGAACCGGGGCATAGAGGATTTGCAATCCACTGCCTTACCACTTGGCTATACCGCCATATTTAAATATTTTTTTTATTTCCTACATTGTAATATATTCAATAATAATTTTTATAATAAAATTATTATTGAATTTTAAAATTAAAAAATTAATTAAAAGTTTTTGCCTATTAATTTAAAAAATTAATGTATAATCTTTTAGAAAGTGAATAGAATTAAAGTTTTTTGAATTCAAATAATAATAAATATATATGTTTGAAAAATTTACTGAAGGCGCAATAAAAGTTATTATGTTGTCTCAAGAAGAAGCTCGCCGAATGGGCCATAACTTCGTTGGAACAGAACAACTTTTACTTGGTGTCATTGGACAAAGACATGGTATTGGAGCAAGAGCTTTAAAAAAATTAAAAGTAACATTAAAAAAAGCTCGTAAAGAAATTGAATTATATATTGGTAGAGGAACAGGATTTGTTGCATCAGAAATTCCATTTACTCCAAGAGCAAAAAGAGTGTTAGAAATGGCTGTTCATGAAAGCAAAGATTTAGGTCAAAATTTCGTAGGTACAGAACACATTTTATTAGCTCTTATTGCGGAATCTGATGGTGTTGCAATGAGAACCTTAGATAAACTAAATGTCGATATTCATAAATTAAGAAATTTAATTTTAACTTATATTGAAGAAACACAAGAAGAAATTTTACGTCCTCTTACACAGGCAGAAAAATTTTTACTTGAACGCGAAAAAAAAGGTAGTCCAACACCTACTTTAGATGAATATGCAGAAAATATTACAAAAGAAGCAATTGATGGTAATTTAGATCCAGTTATTGGACGTGAAAAAGAAATTGATGATGTGATCGCTGTATTAGCTAGACGGACTAAAAATAATCCAGTTCTTATTGGTGAACCAGGAGTTGGAAAAACTGCTGTTGCAGAAGGATTAGCTCAATTAATATTAACTGAAAAAGTTCCTGATTTTTTAGATGGTAGTCTTATTATGGCATTAGATCTTGGTTCAATTTTAGCTGGGACGAAATATCGTGGTGAATTTGAAGAACGTTTAAAAAGAATTGTTGAAGAAGCGCAAAATGATTCAGCTGTTATTATTGTTATTGATGAAATTCATACATTAGTTGGAGCCGGAGCGGCAGAAGGAGCTGTAGATGCAGCAAATATTTTAAAACCTGCTTTAGCTCGAGGAAAATTTAGATGTATTGGGGCAACAACTAACGATGAATACAGAAAATATATTGAACGCGATCCTGCTTTAGAAAGACGTTTTCAACCTGTTCATGTAGACGAGCCAAGTATTGGAACTACAATCGAAATTTTACGTGGTTTACGATCAAAATTTGAACAACATCATACATTAAGTTATCATGATAAGGCTTTAGAGCAGGCAGCAATTCTTTCAAGTAAATACGTTGCTGATCGATATTTACCTGATAAGGCTATTGATGTTTTAGATGAAGCAGGAGCACGGGTTAGATTAGAAAATCGACGTTTACCTTTAGGTTTACGAAGCTTAATGCATGAATTACAAGAAACAATTAAAGATAAAGAAGATTGTATAAAAGAGCATGATTTTGAAGCAGCTAAGCAATTATTAGATCATGAAATGGAAGTACGAACACATATTCGTATTATGAAACAATCAGCTTTAACAAGTGAAGCACGTGGTTTTAGTCGCAGAGATGTTGATATGGTAACAGAACATGATGTAGCTCATGTAGTTTCAAATTGGACTGGAATTCCTGTAACTAAAATTACTGGATCAGAATCTGCAAGATTATTAAAAATGGAAGATACGATTCATGAACGTATTATTGGACAAAAACATGCTGTTACCTCAGTTTCAAAAGCAATTCGCCGTGCTCGAGTAGGATTAAGAAATCCAAATCGACCTATTGCAAGTTTTATTTTTGCAGGACCAACGGGAGTAGGAAAAACTGAATTAACAAAAGCTCTTTCTGATTATATGTTTGGAAGCGAAGAAAGTATGATTCGATTAGATATGTCGGAATATATGGAAAAACATACAGTAGCAAAATTAATCGGTTCACCACCAGGATATGTTGGTTATAATGAAGGTGGCCAATTAACTGAAGCTGTTCGTTCTAAACCTTATTCCGTAGTATTATTAGATGAAGTTGAAAAAGCGCATCCTGATGTATTTAATTTATTATTACAAATTTTAGATGATGGCAGATTAACAGATTCAAAAGGTCGATTAATTGATTTTACAAATACTTTAATTATTATGACCACGAACTTAGGTGCCAAAATTATTGAACGAGAAAGTGGTATTAAACCAAAATCGGATCAAAGTGAACGCGGTTTTAAAATAACACCAGATGCAGTTATTGGCTGGGAACCTGTTCCAGAGCCAATTAAAGATCCCGAAATTTTTGAACGAGTAACAAAACTAGTAAATGATGAACTGAAAAATTTTTTCCGCCCAGAATTTTTAAATCGTATTGATGAAATAATTGTTTTCAATCATTTAACACGAATGGATATTTGGGAAATTTGTGAATTAATGATTAAACAAGTTCAAAAGAGATTAAAAGAAAAAGGAATTAATTTAATTGTTGAATTATCAGCTCAAGCTTTTTTAACAGATGAAGGATATGATCCAATTTATGGTGCTCGGCCTTTACGTCGTGCGATAATGCATCATTTAGAAGATACACTTGCAGAGCAATGTTTATCGAAAACTTTATATCCAAATACGAAAATTATTGTACGTCGAAAAAAAGTTGAAGGTACATTAATGACCTATACAAATAAATTAGAAATTGAAATTGATTTTAGTGATGTTGATCCAAATCTTTTAGAAGAATCTAAAAATATTGATGATAATAAATCAACAAATTTACAAAAGTTAGAAGACAAAACTAGTAATATAAAAAAAGAAGATATTAAAGTAAAAGTTGAGAATTTAGAACCAGACAATAAAAATTCAGGATCAGATTTTGATGAGTCAAAATTTAAAGAAGATTCATCAAAATCTAGTATCGCTGGTAGAGCTGCAAGATTTTTTAGAAAGAAAAATTAATTAATAAAAATTAACTAATAAATTATTTATTAGTTAATTTTTTTAGAAAAAAATAAATTTACAATAATTTACTAATTTGGTTTAATGGTGAACTTGGATTTGCATAATATTTTTTTTCCATCCTACCTGCTAAATAAGCTAATCTACCTGCTTGAACGCCAAGATTCATTGCATAGGCCATTTGTCCTGGGTTTTTTGATTGAGCAACAGCAGTATTCAATAAAACACCATCAGCTCCAAGTTCCATTGCAATAGTTGCTTCACTTGGAGTTCCAATACCTGCATCAACAATTACTGGAATAGTAGCATTTTCAATAATAATTTGAATATTGGCTAAATTATTTAACCCTTGACCCGATCCAATCGGCGATCCTAGAGGCATAACTGTCGCGCATCCTAAATCTTCTAAATGTAATGCTAAAATCGGATCAGCATTTATATAGGGTAAGACAGTAAAACCTTTTTTAACAAGAAATTCTGCAGCTTTTAATGTTCCTATAGGATCAGGTAATAAATATTTTGGATCAGAAATTACTTCTAATTTTACAAAAAAATTATTTTCTTGTCCTATTTGGCAAGCTAATTCATGTCCTAAAAATGCCATTCTTATTGCCTCTTCAGCTGTTTGTGATCCAGCTGTATTCGGTAATAACCAAAGTTTTTTCCAATCTAAATCATTTAAAAAACTTATATTATCATTTTTTAAATTTGTTGGTAATCTACGAACTGCAACCGTAACAATTTCACATTCACTATTTTTAATACTATTTATTGCATCGACAGATTTTTTATATTTTCCTGTTCCTAACATTAACCTAGAATTAAAAAATTTATCTCCAATTTTTAATCGATCAAAATTTTCTTTCATTAATAATTAATTTATTAAATACTCCCCAGGTAGGATTTGAACCTACGGCCAATCGGTTAACAGCCGATTGCTCTACCACTGAGCTACTGAGGATATAATAACTAGTTACATCTTACAATAATATTTCTTCAATTACAATAGAAATAATAATTTTAAAATATTTTTAAAATTATTAATAAATATAAATTAAGATTGTTTATTTAAAATTAAAAATCTTAAAATATTTGAATCCAGTTTTAAAATGTTAGAAAAATTATTAATATATTTCGGCATACTCGAAAAATTTAATTGAATATAATTTCCTTTCATTTTATTATTAATTGAATAAGCTAAATTATGTTTTCCACGAGAAATAACAGAAATGTCACAAACGTTAAATTTTCTTAAACTTTTTGCATAATTAAATACCCAAGTTTTTAATTCACTATCATTAAATTCTTCTGTTAAAAGAATCATTATTTCATATTTTTTTAAAATTGACATAGTATTTTAATTTCATCAAAATTAAGACTATATTACTTTGAAATGAAAATTAATGTCAATTATAATTTTTATAAAATTATTTTAATTATTTTTATTAATAAACTACTATTTGTTTTTTTAAACTTATTAAATCTAATAAATAAAAGTTAATGAAGAAAAATAAAGCTAACAAAATAACCAAAATCAAATAATTTTTTAGTAGAATGATATACTATAAGACAATTTATATAAAAAATTTTTATTGGAGAAATTTCATGGATTGGAATGAAATTCAAAATTTTTCATCAAACATAGTTTTTGGAGTTTTATTATTTGCAATGATATCATATTGGGTTAATTTATCAATTTTTAGTGAATTAAATCTTTTATCAAAAATTGGTCGAATTAGTACTATAACAGCTAATGTAATATTATTTTTTATTCTTTGTTCACGTTGGATTATAGCTGGTTATTTTCCACTAAGTAATTTATACGAATCATTGTTATTTTTAACATGGATGTTATTAACAATTTATTTATATATTGAAACAAAAACAAAAAGTAAGTTAATTGGAGCACTTTTAGTTCCTCTTGCCTTATTAATAAATGGTTTTGCAAATTTGACTCTTTCACCCGAAATGCAAAAAGCAAGTCCTTTAGTTCCAGCATTGCAATCAAATTGGTTAATGATGCATGTTAGTATGATGTTATTAAGTTATGCAACTCTTATTATTGGTTCATTATTATGTATTTTATTTCTAGTTATAGCTCGTTATAAAGATATTGATTTAAAGATTATTGATGATTCATCATTACCTTTATATAATATAATGTTAGATTATTATGAAGCAAAACTTCTATCTCCTTCTACTGAAATTTCTGAGCTTGGTAAATTAAAGTTATTACAAAGTTTAGATAATTGGAGTTATAGAATAATAGGATTAGGATTTCCATTTTTAACAATTGGTATTATTTCTGGAGCAGTTTGGGCTAATGAAGCATGGGGTTCTTATTGGAGTTGGGACCCAAAAGAAACATGGGCATTAATAACATGGTTAGTTTTTGCTACATATTTACATGCTCGAATTACTAAAGGTTGGGAAGGTAAAAAAACTGCTGTATTAGGTGGGATCGGATTTTTTGTTATTTGGGTATGTTATTTAGGTGTAAATTTTTTAGGAAAAGGTTTACATAGTTATGGATGGATATCTTAATAGCGATTAATATATTAGTTTATAGTTATTAAAATTTTATACTTAGCTATTTTTACAAAAATAGCTAAGTATAAAATTTTAATATGCTAATCCTAAACTTCTAGTTGTTTCAGCTCCTAAGTATACTCTTACACTTAAAAAATCTGTTGGACAAGCTGTTTCACATCTTTTACAACCTACGCAGTCTTCCACACGCGGTGAAGATGCAATTTGACCAGCTTTACAGCCATCCCATGGAACCATTTCTAATACATCAGTAGGGCAAGCTCTTACACATTGTGTACAACCAATGCATGTATCATATATTTTAACAGTATGAGACATAATTTTTTTATAATTTTATTATTTCTTATTTTAAATTATAATTTATTTTTCTAAAAATAAAAATAATATTTTAAAGAATTAATTAATAGTATTCGAAAAAACGTTCAAGAGAATAAGATTGATTCATTAAATTCATTAGTTGAAGATTTAAAAACAGCTATGAAAGATATGGTAGCAGCAAAACCATTGGTAGATAATGATCCAATGTCTAATTTAAATGATTTATAATTTTCGTTTTAAATAAATCTTATTGACAGGTACGATATACGATACTTCAGTTTTCTGGGTTAAATGCTGTCGTTTTTTATAATCTTATGAAACAAGAATTAGTTCCTTGGGAACTTTTTTCTTGTTTCATAAGACTCGTGGTCGATTTGCAATCTATTACTCTCCAAATAATCATTTCTTATTATTTGTAGTATTGGAAAATTTTAGTTACTCGGAAAATAAAAAGCAGTATTTAGAGTTAATGGAAAGATTTCTGAATGGGGAAATTCATGCGCTGCAATTTGCTAGCGAATTCTAACAAATGAGGACAGTAGATCGTGATAAAACTTGTGATCTAAAAAAATTCTAAGAATTCCTTGATACGTTAAATAGTATAGAGTTCAATAAATTAGAACGTTTCTCAGCTCTAATATTAAACTTATTGCTTGACTGCTACGTCTTTAAACCCGACATCTTTCAACCAAACCCGGCTTTGACTTTAGGAGATGATTATCAAATATCGCCACAAGAATTCAGCTGGTCTGTGAAAAAAACTTTTTTCAATATACAAAAATACCAAGAATAATTTCTAACTTCAAATTCCTAAATATGTCTACATGTTTGAAGAGTGAAACAAATATCTTCACTCTTCCAAAGATTGATATTTGAATTTCAAATATAATTTTGTTCGTCGAATATTTTCATATTTGATTCGATATTCTCGAAGTTGATTTATATAGCTAAAGCAATTTTATTGCCCTTCCAGCTTCTTTTAGGACCCTCTGAGAAAATTTTAATTTGTCTGTTTCTCCAGTTGCAAAGTTAACCGAAAAAAGTCGAGTTACCATCTAGAAAGTTTTGAAAAAGGACCTTGGATATGTCTCGAATTGATTACTGAAACAGTAGGTAATAAATCAAGCAAAATAAATTCACTTTTGAATCCAAAAATCTTAAACGAATCTTACGATTTAGGATTCGTTTAAGTTTTGACTCTCTATTTTTTAATAGGATTATCATCAACAATAATACATTCCGTCGTTAAAATCATACTGGCAATTGATGTTGCATTTTGTAAACCAGAACGAGTAACTTTTGCCGGATCTACTACACCTTCTTCATACATATTTCCAAAGGTATTTTTCGCAGCATTATAACCAATTTCAAATTCTTGTTGTTGAACTTTTTCAATAATAACTGGACCATTAATGCCAGCATTTTCAGCAATCCTCCTCAATGGAGCTAAAACTGCTCGTGATATAATCATAGCTCCTATAAGTTCGTCTTCTTTTAAATTATTTTTTGCCCATGTGACAAGATTTTCAGATAAATGAGCTAACGTTGCACCGCCACCTGGAACAATTCCTTCTTCTACAGCAGCTCGTGTTGCATTAATAGCATCTTCAAGACGTAATTTTTTATCTTTCATTTCAGTTTCTGTTACAGCACCAACTCTAATTACAGCAATTCCACCAGATAATTTAGCAATTCGATCTTGTAATTTTTCTTTTTCATAACCTGTCTCCGCCACATTAAGTTGTTTTCGAAGTTGTTCACATCGAATTTTAATATCTTCTAAAGTTTGTCCATCGGCAACAATTGTTGTTGTATCTTTATTAATTATAATTCGACGTGCTTGTCCTAATAAATTCAATTGAATATTATCTAAACTTAGTCCAGCATCTTGTGTAATAACTGTTCCACCTGTTAATATAGCAATATCCTCTAACATTTGTTTCCGTAATTGTCCAAATCCAGGAGCTCGGATAGCGACAACATTTATAATACCACGTAACTTATTTAAAATTAATGTTGCTAAAGCTTCTTTTTCAACATCTTCAGCGATGATAAGAAGTGGCCGTTTTGTTTTTGTTATTTGTTCTAGAATTGGTAATAAATCTTGTTGTACTAATGTAATTCGTTTATCTGTTAATAGAATATATGGATTTTCATATGAAACTTCCATTTTTTCAGTATTTGTAATAAAATAAGGCGAAATGAAACCTTTTTCTAGTTTCATTCCTTCAGTAATTTCTAATTCGGTTACAATTCCTTTTCCTTCTTCTAATGATATAACACCTTCTTTCCCAACTTTTGCCAATGCATCAGCAATTAATGATCCAATTATTTCATCATTTCCAGCCGAAATAGAAGCAACTTGTTGAATTGATTTAATATCTTCAACAGGTTGTGCAAATTCATTAATTTGACTTACTAAATATTGAGTTGCTTTTTCCATTCCTAATTTAATTGAAATTGGATTAGCACCCGCAGCAACGTTTTTTAATCCCTCTTTTACCATTGCATATGCTAGTACAGTAGCTGTTGTTGTACCGTCGCCTGCTACATCATTCGTTTTTGCAGCTGCTTGACGAATTAAAGAAACACCAGTATTTTCAATATGATCTTCTAATTTAATTTCTTTTGCAATTGTTACTCCATCATTTACAATTTGTGGTGATCCATAAGATTTTTCGAGTACTACATTTCTACCTTTTGGTCCCAATGTTACTGAAACAGCTTCTACCATTATTTCCATTCCACGTTCAAGAGCACGTCTAGCATTATCCTGATACAAAATCTTTTTTGCCATAGTTTTGAATTAATTATTTTTTCATTTTTGATTAAGAATGTTTAAAATACGAATGTAAGTTAATAATTATTAATTTTGCAAGTTTAAAATGAAATTCTATTAAATTTTTTTTTAACTTTCCTAAAATCCTATTCTTATAGTAATATAAATGTATAGATTTGAAATTGTATTTTGGGCTTGTAGCTCAGTGGACTAGAGCACGTGGCTACGAACTACGGTGTCAGGGGTTCGAATCCCTTCTTGCCCAGTACTTTAACTTGATAATTTCAACTCTAATGGTTACTTCTAAAATTTTGGGGTGTCGCCAAGTGGTAAGGCTGTGGACTTTGACTCCGCCATTCGTAGGTTCGAATCCTCCCACCCCAGTTAGAATTTCTGACTCGAACTAAGAAACAGTTGTTTTAATTTACAGAAGTTGCATAATTAAAGTAAAATAGAATTATTATAATTTATTGGTTTTGAATAAGGATAAATTTATGGAAGCTAAAATTCAATTTATAAAAGGTCTTGATGAAAAAGTATTACCTGATGTTCGGTTAACTCGCTCAAGAGATGGAAGTACCGGAACGGCTACTTTTCGATTTAAAAATCCCAATATTTTAGATAAAAATACAGCTAAAGAAGGTGAAATTACTGGAATGTATTTAATTGATGAAGAAGGAATTTTAGAAACTCGCGATGTAAATGCTAGATTTGTAAATGGAAAACCTGAAGCAATTGAATCAATTTATATTATGAAAAGTCCAGAAGCTTGGGATCGATTTATGAGATTTATGGAACGATATGGAGAAACGAATGGGTTAGTTTTTACTAAAGCAAGTTAAGTAAAAAAAATTCATAATAATTCAAAAATGCAAATATCATTAAAATGGGTTAACGAATTAGTAACTATTGAAAGGACTGATTTAGAATATTTGATAGAAAAATTAACATTTGGAGGATTTGAAGTTGAAGAGATTTTGCAAGTCGAAATTAATAATCAAAAAACAATAAGCTTAGATATATCAGCAACTGCAAACCGTTCTGATACTTTATCAATTCAAGGGATTTCAACAGAAATTGCTGCTTTATTAAATACGCCGTCAAAAATTTCAAAATATTCGATTAAAAATTTAAATTGGAAAGAACAAATTGACAGTTTATGTTCATTTGTTGCAAATCAAAATGATTATTCAAGATTTTTAGCTATAACAGTTGAAAATGTAACTAACTTTACTATACCTGAATGGTTAAAACAAAAATTAATTTATTCTGGAATAACTCCTGTCAATAACTTATTAGATTTTCAAAATTATCTTTTATTAGAGACAGGCTATCCATTTGAATTTTATGATCTAGATAAAATTTACTCCAAATTAAAAACTTCTAAATTTAATTTAATCATCACAAATCAAAAGAATGACGAAGAATTTTTTGCAAATAATAATTTAAAGTATAACTTAAATTCTTCGATTTTAACGGTTAGAGCTAACGAGTTGCCATTAAGTATAGCGGGAATCATTTCAAACAAAGATTTTTGTTATTCCAATACAACGAAATCCTTATTAATTGAAGCCAGCATATTTAACTCTACAAAAATTCGCCAACAATCTAGAATGTTAGGATTAAGAACAGACCGTTCAGCAAGATATGAAAAATCAATAAAAGATAGTAATTTAGTAGAATCTTTATATCGATTAATATCTTTACTAAAGATATCAAATCCAAATTTAACTTGTAAGCTTCATACAGTTTCTCAAACATTCAAACAAAATTTACATCCTATTTCTTTAAGATATAAAACTATTAATGAAATTTTAGGTCCAGTTAAAGAATCATCAAACAATGGTCTTACCTCTATTACAACTGACACTATTACAAATTATTTAGATCGGTTAAATTTTACTTATACTTTTAACAATTCTAAATTAATTTGGAAAGTTGATATTCCATATTTACGAAGTGAAGATATTACACGTGAAATTGATTTAATTGAGGAAATTGGAAGATTACACGGATTTAATAATTTTTTAACGAGATTGCCAAAAATTAAAACAATTGGAATTGAAGATTATAGTTATCAGACACGGAAAAGAATTACATCTTGTTTGTTAAATTTAGGTTTCACTGAATTAATTCATTATTCTTTAGTAAATCAAACAACTTTTTTAAATAATTCTATTCCATTAATAAATTCGTTATTAAACGATTGTTCAAATTTACGATCAAGTTTATTACCAAATCTGTTAAAAACAATTCAAGAAAATTTAAAACAAGGTAATTCTTCGATTGAAGGATTTGAATATGGACATATTTTTTCAGGTAGCAGTTTACCAGAGTTTCAAGAAAAAGAATATATTGCTGGTATATTCGGCAGTTTAAAAATAAAACGGACATGGTCGGAGGCCCCAAAATCATTAACTTGGTTTGAAGGAAAGGGGAAAATGGAACAATTCTTTAAGCAATTAAATATTTTAATCTATTGGAAAATTTATTCTTCTTCAAAATATAGTCAACTCTTACATCCTTATTGTACAGCTGAATTATATTTGCAAAATCAAACAAATTTAGGAGTTTTTGGGCAAATTCACCCTATATTAGCAAAAAAATTAAACGTTTCACCCGAACTTTATTTGTTTGAATTTGATTTTGAACAAATTAAAAATCAAATTCAAACAAATAAATTATCAATTTATCAAGAATATTCATTCTATCCAAAGATCGTGAAAGATCTATCTTTTATTATTCATCAAAATATTTCTTTTGAAGAGATTCGAGAAATCTTATATTCCAATGGTACTAAATTTTTAGTTCAAATCAACTTATTAGATGAATATCGAGGTAATTCAATTCCTGAGAATCATACCAGCTTATGTTTACAATTGATTTTTCAATCGAACGAAAAAACATTGCAAAATAAAGAGGTAGAAAGTACCATTAATAATCTTCAATTATTATTGACTAAAAAGTTTAACGCTACGATTCGATTGTAAATTAAAAGATAATTCTATAAATCTTATAGAATTATCCACCTCCAACAATGGTAACAATTTCAATTTTGTCATTGTCTTTGATAAAAATTTTATTCCAATTTTTTTTATTGCAAATTAAATTATTATATTCCAAAACAAGAAGAGAAGTATTACAGTTGAAATAATTTATTATATCAAAAATAGTTATATCCTGATATGTGTAATATTCTTGACCATTTAAAAAAAATTTTCTAACTTTCGACATAAATTTACTTTTAAAAGTTTTTGTTAAATAAACTAGACGTAAAATCATATTAATTGGTACAGTAGCCGTCAAGACAATTTGGCGGGTGTAGCCAAGTGGTTAAGGCAGTGGGTTGTGGTTCCACCATTCGCCGGTTCAAGTCCGGTCACTCGCCCTTGTTGCAAGTTTTACTATTAAGATTATTAAAAGAATTAATTATTAATTAAATCTATTTTTATGTCACGTTATCGAGGACCAAAATTACGAATTAGTCGACGATTAGGAACGTTGCCAGGTTTAACAACAAAAAAGTCAAATAAGATTAATCGTCCAGGAAAAGATGGAAATGCTAATGCTGATACTGGCAAAAAATTAACTGAATACGGCGTACGTTTAGAAGAAAAACAAAAATTAAAATTTAATTATGGATTAACGGAAAGTCAATTATATCGATATGTCAAAGAAGCTAGACGTCGTAAAGGGGTTACAGGCTTAATTTTACTTCAATTATTAGAAATGCGATTAGATACTATTTGCTTTACGTTAGGTTTTGCAAAAAGTATCGCAGAAGCTAGACAATTAGTAAATCATGGTCATATTACTATTAATAACAAAGTAGTTAATATTCCTAGTTTTCAATGTAGATTAAATGATGTAGTTGGAATTAAAGACAAAAGTACTTCGAAAAATTTAGTGGAAAAGAATATTAAATATAATCAAGTGGGTGAAATTCCATCTCATTTAAAATTTGATACCTCAAAACTAGACGCAACAATTTTAGATTATTGTAATAGAAATGATATTCCATTACAATTGGATGAATTACTTGTAATTGAGTATTACTCAAGACGATAAGTTATTAAAATTAATTTATATATTATACTTACATCTATGTTAAAATTACGATTAAAAAGAACAGGAAGAAAGCGTTATCCATCATATAGATTAGTAATAATGGAAAATACATTTCGACGAGATGGAAAACCAATCGATGAAGTTGGATATTATAATCCAATTACCAAACAGTATGATTTTAATATCCCTAAAATTACAAAATGGTTAAGTTACGGAGTTAAGCCTACTGAAACAGTTTTAAATTTATTAAAAAAAGCTAACATCATTACAACTTAAATAATTGATTGAAATTTCTATATGTATAGGGCCTAGTGAAAAATTCGGTCCTAAAAATTTTAGTTATATTAATATATTTAAGAATTACCGGTTTAATTAGTTAACTCTCTATATAATAATGTCAGTCACTTAAAAAAACAGTCGAACCTTTTTTAATTAAAAAGATAAAGATATTAAAAATTTTTATGGAGCCTAAAAGATTAGAGAAAGAAAAATACCCATACTGTGCAGTAACCCTTTTGGAACCGAAAGAATTTTTATCAGAAAAAATTTGTCGGAATACTATTCGAGTGCGGAAAACAGTTATAATAAAAATAAAATGGGGTTTATTTTATGCACAAATACTTGTTACTCTGAGTAATAATCCTCTAAAGCCATCTATAGGCATGGGTTTCTCGCCTATAGTCGGAAGTTCTTGTCCATCAATAATTAGAGATATTGGAGAGATTAATTCGTATAATAAAAAAAAAATAGTAATTGCCCAAGTTACTAAAAATAGCCCTGAAAAAATTTATCCATTTACCGATCATCAAATAGATGAATTTTATGAACTTACACTTCAATATTTAAATAACTCGATAAGTCAAGAAGAATTATTGTTAAAACTGAGGGGCGGAGACTTTGATATTCCATATTGGTTCTCAGTGGTTTCATTAGTTGGGGCGATGATAATTGTGATGAATAACCTTAATCTGGTTGACGGTTTCCAGGTTAATCGAGGAGGAATTCGTCCACCGCACCATGGATGGATACCCGGCAATAATCCTAAGCCTGGAAATAGTTTTGAATCTGGAAAGGGTGCTGGGCCACGAAGTGTGACGGTTGAAGGAGTGTTAGGAAATCATAATTCTAACTCGTATGATTACGACACATACGACACTGACCAAGTTTCGAACGAATTAGAGAAGCAAAGCCACAGAAAAACGATTAATATAAAAGTTGCTGATGAAATCTACATTTTCGAAAACGAGTATATTAACAGTCCCGAAGAACTAATTTTTGTATTAGCTGAACGTGTATACAAGTCAATTAGAGAGTCAAATACCGATATAGATGATATTGCTCAAAATCTTGGATTTAAACAAATAAATATTAAAAATTTAAAAGATCATGTTTTTTATTCGGAACATTATTTTGATGGTTATGTGGGAGAGGAACCGGAAATAAAACGTTTTGATGCATTATTTGAGCAAGCAATCGCTTGGAAGCGTTTAGAAAGTGGCCGGCATACAGAAGCTGATGTAAGTTGGCTGAAACACGAATGCGCGGAACGCCACCATGAGTTAAAATATGGCTCAACATATGAGGAGGCGCATAAGAGGGCTGAAAGCCGTTATAAAGGTTATCCTTGGGATAACGCTAATAATCCATGGAATTATGAGGCTAATTCATCTGATAATGATATTACTCCATGGAATCCATCTGATAATGATAAATTAAATTAAATTAAATTAAAAGCTCTATGCGATTTTTAAAATCTGGAAACGTGTATAAAATAATACGGATAACAGGTGCTCAAGATAATATTTTGGGGATTTGTTTTATGGAACCAAATAGTAGTGAAGATAATCTCGAAGTAATTGAATGGGATTTTCCTAAGATTTATAGAAGGACAGAAAAAACTTCAAAACAAGAAGTTATAGACCAAGTATTGTCAGGTTTGGAGACGATCAATAAATCTCTTGGAACAAATTATAAATTATCTAAAATTTATTTTTCACCTTATGATATATCAAAAAATCGTGTTTATTCAGGTTTAGTTGCAGTTTTGATTCGATACTATCACAACGGAAATAAATTCGAAGAACTTTAATTATTGAATTTATAATTTATAAAATTACTAGTTTTGGAAAAGTTAATTTATTTTTACTTTTCCAAAACTAGTAATTTTTATTAGTTTAAATTTTTATATAACTTTACCAACCTAACATAATAACATAAACCCCTATTCTAATATAATTATTAGACTCAAAAACAGCTTCAGACTAACCCATTATACCTATTTAATAAACCCTACTCACTCTAGCAAGTCTCCTTAAATCGCATTATAAGGCGTTCTGAGAAGACATTTGAATCGCAGATCCCTGACTAAAAATTATTTTATTTATTTTTATCCATCCCTTTAAAGTATACTCTAAAAAGATGGGCAATTTTTGTAGTTTTAATATACTATACAAGACTTCTTAAGCAAAGTCAATATATTTAGATTTGTTCTATTCCAATAATAT